ATGGTATTAAAAAAAAGTAATTCTAGGACACCTGTGTGAATTCAGACCTCTCCGATTCAACTCGGACCGTAGCATAGTTCTTGACCTAAAATTATACGCAAATCAAGATCGAGAAAAGGAAGTTTTGCAATCATTGACTCAAACTCATTGTCGAATCCCATTCAGCAGAATATGGAGGTACTTATGGCGGAACGGGCCAATCTGGTATTTCACAATAAAGTGATAGATGGAACTGCTATTAAACGACTTATTAGCCGATTAATAGATCACTTCGGGATGGCATATACATCACACATCCTAGATCAAGTAAAGACTCTAGGTTTCCAGCAAGCCACTGCTACATCCATTTCATTAGGAATTGATGATCTTTTAACGATACCTTCCAAGGGCTGGCTTGTCCAAGATGCTGAACAGCAAAGTTTGATTTTGGAAAAACACCATCATTATGGGAATGTACATGCGGTAGAAAAATTACGCCAATCTATTGAGATATGGTATGCTACAAGTGAATATTTGCGACAAGAAATGAATCCTAATTTTAGGATGACGGACCCTTTCAACCCAGTCCATATGATGTCTTTTTCGGGGGCTAGGGGAAATGCATCTCAAGTACATCAATTAGTAGGTATGAGAGGATTAATGTCGGATCCCCAAGGACAAATGATTGATTTACCTATTCAAAGCAATTTACGCGAAGGACTATCTTTAACAGAATATATTATTTCTTGCTATGGAGCCCGTAAAGGAGTTGTAGATACTGCTGTACGCACATCAGATGCTGGATATCTTACGCGTCGACTTGTTGAAGTAGTTCAACATATTGTTGTACGTAGAACAGATTGTGGCACTATCCGAGGGATTTCTGTGAGTCCTCGAAATAAAAATCGGATGATGTCAGAAAGAATTTTTATTCAAACATTAATTGGTCGTGTCTTAGCAGACGATATATACATAGGTTCCCGATGTGTCGCCTTTCGAAATCAAGATCTTGGGATTGGACTTGTCAACCGATTAATAACCTTTGGAACACAATCAATATCTATTCGAACTCCCTTTACTTGTCGGAGTACGTCTTGGATCTGTCGATTATGTTATGGTCGGAGCCCCACTCATGGTGACCTAGTTGAATTGGGGGAAGCTGTAGGTATTATTGCGGGTCAATCTATTGGCGAACCGGGGACTCAACTAACATTAAGAACCTTTCATACCGGCGGAGTATTTACAGGAGGTACTGCCGAACATGTACGAGCCCCTTATAATGGAAAAATAAAATTCAATGAGGATTTGGTTCATCCTACACGTACACGTCACGGACATCCTGCCTTTCTATGTTATATAGACTTGTCTGTAATTATTGAGAGCGAAGATATTATACATAGCGTGACTATTCCACCAAAAAGTTTTCTTTTAGTTCAAAATGATCAATATGTGAAATCAGAACAGGTGATTGCTGAGATTCGCGAGGGAACATACACTTTTCATTTTAAAGAGAGGGTTAGAAAATATATTTATTCTGACTCAGAGGGCGAAATGCACTGGAGTACTGATGTGTCCCATGCACCCGAATTTACATATAGTAATGTCCACCTCTTACCAAAAACAAGTCATTTATGGATATTATCAGGAGGTTCATGCGGATCTAGTCTAATTCTTTTTTCGATCCACAAAGATCAAGATCAAATGAACATACCCTTTCTTTCCATCGAAAGAAAATCTATTTCTAGCCTCTCAGGGAATAATGATCAAGCGAGCCAAAAATTTTTTAGTTCGGATTTTTATGATAAAAAAAAATCCGGGATTCCCGATTATTCAGAATTGAATGGAATCGCAGGTACTAGTCATTATAATTTCATATATTCTGATATTTTTCATGAGAACTCGGATTTATTAGCAAAAAGGCGAAGAAATAGATTTATCATTCCATTCCAATCGATTCAAGAGCAAGAGAAAGAATTCATACCGCATTCAGGTATCTCAATTGAAATACCCATAAATGGTATTTTCCGTAGAAATAGTATTTTTTCTTTTTTTGATGATCCTAGATACAGAAGAAAGAGTTCCGGAATTCTTAAATATGGGACTCTAAAGGCGGACTCAATCATCCAAAAAGAGGATATGATTGAGTATCGAGGAGTCCAAAAATTGAAGACAAAATACGAAATGAAAGTAGATCGCTTTTTTTTCATTCCCGAAGAAGTGCATATTTTACCCGAATCCTCTGCCATAATGGTACAGAACTATAGTATCATTGGAGTCGATACACGAATCACTTTAAATATAAGAAGCCAAGTCGGCGGGTTGATCCGAGTGGAGAGAAAAAAAAAAAGGATTGAACTAAAAATCTTTTCCGGGGATATCCATTTTCCGGACAAGACAGATAAGATATCCCGACATAGTGGCATCTTGATACCGCCAGGAAGGGGAAAAACAAACTCTAAGGAATTCAAAAAATTTAAAAATTGGATTTATGTCCAACGGATCACACCAACCAAGAAAAAGT